ATGCGTTGATTATTTTCTACAAATCACAAAGATATTGGTACACTGTATATTCTATTTGGAATATGATCAGGATTAGTTGGTACTGCTTTAAGACTACTCATTCGAGCTGAGTTGGGACAACCGGGAGCTTTACTTGGTGATGATCAACTATATAACGTAATTGTGACAGCACATGCATTTGTAATAATTTTTTTTCTAGTAATGCCTATAATAATCGGGGGTTTTGGAAACTGATTAGTTCCTTTAATATTAGGAGCTCCTGATATGGCTTTTCCTCGACTAAATAACATAAGATTCTGGTTATTACCTCCTGCTTTACTTCTGTTACTTTCATCAGCTGCAGTTGAAAGGGGTGCGGGAACAGGATGAACTGTATATCCTCCCTTATCAGGAAACCTGGCTCATGCTGGTGGTTCAGTTGATCTTGCAATTTTTTCTTTACATCTTGCAGGTGTTTCATCAATTTTAGGGGCTGTAAACTTTATTACAACTATTGTTAATATACGATGACGAGGAATGCAGTTTGAACGGCTTCCATTATTTGTGTGATCTGTAAAGATTACAGCTATTCTATTACTTCTATCTCTTCCGGTTTTAGCTGGAGCTATTACTATACTTTTAACTGATCGAAATTTTAATACAGCTTTTTTTGACCCAGCAGGAGGTGGTGATCCTATCTTATACCAACATTTATTTTGATTTTTTGGCCATCCAGAAGTATATATTCTAATTTTACCTGGATTTGGAATAATTTCTCATATCGTAAGTCATTATTCAGCTAAAAAAGAAACTTTTGGTACTTTAGGAATAATTTATGCTATACTTGCTATTGGTGTTTTAGGATTTATTGTATGAGCTCATCATATATTTACAGTAGGAATAGATGTAGATACACGGGCTTATTTTACGGCTGCTACTATAATTATTGCTGTTCCTACAGGTATTAAAGTATTTAGTTGACTTGCTACAATTCATGGAGCAAAAATTAAATATGAAACTCCAATATTATGAGCTTTAGGTTTTATTTTTTTATTCACGGTTGGAGGATTGACAGGAATTGTTCTGTCAAATTCTTCTTTAGATATTATGCTTCATGATACTTACTATGTTGTAGCTCATTTTCATTATGTTCTTTCTATAGGAGCTGTATTTGCTTTATTTGGCGCATTTACTTATTGATTCCCTTTATTAAGTGGTGTTACTCTACATAGTCGTTGAACAAAAGCACATTTTTATATTATATTTATTGGTGTAAATGTAACTTTTTTCCCTCAACATTTCTTAGGGTTGAGGGGTATACCTCGACGTTACTCAGATTATCCTGATTGCTACACAAAATGAAATGTTGTTTCATCTATTGGCTCAATGATTTCATTTGTAGCTGTATTATATTTTATGGTTATTGTTTGGGAAGCCTTAATTTCTCAACGAAGTGTAGTTTGAAGTACTCATTTAAGGACAGCACTAGAATGAGATAATATTCTACCTGCTGATTTTCATAATACACCTGAAACAGGGGCATTAGTTGTTAATTAATGTTCTATTAAATAAATTTTTAAGATATGGGCCTATGAGGACAATTAGGATTTCAAGACGCAGCTTCACCTTTAATAGAAGAATTAATTTTTTTTCATGATCATGCTATAATAATTTTAGTTATAATTATTAGTTTAGTTGGGTATGCTGCCGTATCTCTGATAATAAATAAATATACATGTCGTTCACTAGTTGAGGGGCAAGAAATCGAAACTATTTGAACAATTCTTCCTGCTTTTATTTTAGTATTTTTAGCTCTTCCTTCATTACGATTATTATATCTTTTAGATGAAGTTGGAAATTGTAGTTTAACTATTAAAAGAATTGGACATCAATGATATTGAAGTTATGAATATTCAGACTTTTCAGATATTGAATTTGATTCATACATAATTCCTACTAACGAATTAGAGCCTGGAGATTTTCGGTTATTAGAAGTTGACCACCGGGTAGTTTTACCTACTCAAACTGATATTCGTGTTTTAGTAACTTCAGCAGATGTAATTCACTCATGAACTGTCCCTTCATTAGGAGTAAAAGTAGATGCTATCCCCGGTCGGCTAAATCAATTAGGATTCTTTATTAAGTATCCTGGTGTATTTTACGGTCAGTGTTCAGAAATTTGTGGAGCAAATCACTCTTTTATACCTATTGTAGTAGAAGCTGTCCCCCTCAAAAATTTTATGGAATGGATTATTAATGTGTCAGACTAAAAAGTTAGTTAAATAATAATATAAGGTTGTCAGCCTTACGTCACTAATTAAATTTAGTACTTTTTGCATGCCTCAATTATCTCCCCTAAATTGAATCTTGTTATTTGTGTTATTCTGAACAGCTGTGTTAACTATATCTGTACTAATTTGATGATCAACTAAAACTTTTTTTCGAGGAGAGAACTTAGCTCCAACTAGTCAAAAAGAAAACAAGTGAAACTGGTAATAAGAATGCTTGTAGACATTTTTTCTTCCTTCGATGATAATAATCAAGTTTTTATGTCGTTATATATCTTAATATGACTTTTTTCTCTTTTCACAATTATTCTTTTTAGATCTTCTTACTGAATTATATCACCTCGTTGAATTAGAATTATTAGAACATTTAAAGATACTGCATCTTCCCAGGTTTTTCGTTCTTTTGGTATAAGAATAGGAGGATTTATTAATGTCATTACAGGTTTATTTTTATTTTTAATTTTAATAAACTTAAGTGGTCTAGTTCCTTATGTTTTTAGTCCAACTAGTCACTTAGTTGTATCTCTTTCGTTAGGTTTACCTCTTTGGCTTTCATTAATTGTCTCTGCTATCTTTTTTAATCCAAGTTCAGTAGTGGCTGGACTTCTTCCTATAGGAGCACCAGCTCCTTTAAATCCTTTTCTAGTTATTATTGAAACAGTAAGTATCATGGTACGACCTATCACACTTTCTGTCCGGCTAACAGCAAATATAAGAGCCGGTCATATTGTTCTTACTTTAATTGGGAATTACCTAACTGCAAGAATTTTTATATCTTCTATTTTTTCAATGTTTCTTTTACTAACTATTCAAGTTTTATACACAATTTTTGAATTTGGTATTGGTTTAATTCAGGCATATATTTTCTGTTTATTAATTACTTTGTATTCAGATGAACATCCTCATTAATTTTATAAATATAAAGTACTAAACTTTAGAGTTATTGTAAAAGAACTTATGTTCATTTTTGGGGTATGAACCCAATAGCTTTTAATTAGCTTATTTTACAACTTCTATTTTGTTGGGGAAACTTAACTCCGTTAATAGATCTACAGTCTATCGCTTAAACTCAGCCACCAAACAAACACACCAGGATATCTCTCCTTCCTCGATTTTGCAGGTCGATGTTTTTTATAAACTATGGCGGGCAAGGTTTAAAGATTTATCTTTATATTAAGCTTTGAAGGCTTATAGTTTATTTAACTTAAAACCTTACCAGGAGGAATTGAACCTCTCCTAAGAAATCAAAATTCTTTGTGCCCTTACACCGCTTTGTAATATTATCTTTTTTAAAAATTTTTTAATCCTCTTGCTTGGAAGGCAAGTGTACTCTATCATACTCAAAAGATTATTTCTAATAAATTACTTTATTCCTTTAGAATGAAAATCTAATGTGCGGTTCTACACCATAGAAACCTCTCTCTTAAAGTAGTAAATGAAGCTTAAATTCAATTGTATAAAGAGTAATCAAGTCTATTCACAAAAAATAAATAAACTTGGCTCTGATCTATTAATATAACAAGGACTAAAAAATACACATGGTTTTTATGGAAAGAGGCGAGGTAAAAAAGAAAGAGGCATAGATAAATAATTTAAGTCTAAATTCTTTTTTAAAGTATTATAAATATATAAGATGCTTTGAAAAGTCCCGCTAACACCAGTGCCTAAGGTTAATTAAAAAGTGTAAGCTTGAATTAATTTAGTACATTAAATCTGGTTAACTTGGTGCCAGCATCCGCGGTTAGACCAAGAGATTAAGTTATATATTAAGGTAAAAAGACAGTTAGGCATCAATTAATGTAGTTTGTTGAACATCTATAAAAAGGTAAAATTTGAATATAGATAGCTAATTTAATAATAACTAATTTGCTGAAACTGTGATAGTCCTGAGGGAAACTGGGATTAGATACCCCATTATTCTTGACTGTAAATCTAATAAAATTTACCAGAGCACTATGAATATTATAAAAAATTTAAAACTCAAAGGGCTTGGCGGTGTTTTAGACCTATCAGGGGAACCTGTCTCATAATCGACAATCCACGTTGAACCTAACCCTATTTTGTATCCAGTTTGTATACCGTCGTCGTCAGGTAACTTTTAAAAGATTAGAAGTTAGCAATAAAAATTTTTTAAATTAAAACGTCAGATCAAGGTGCAGCTAATAATAGGGCGAGGATGGGTTACAGTTATTTAAGTTATAATTACGGAAAACTACATGAAACATAGTTTGAAGGAGGACTTGAAAGTAAAATAAAATATATAGACAATTTGAATATGGCTCTGAAACGTGCACACATCGCCCGTCGCTCTCGTTGAAAAATGAGATAAGTCGTAACATAGCAGAGGTAATGGAAATTGTCTCTAGATGAAAAACATAGTATAATTTTAATACATTTCACTTACACTGAAAATATACTTAATAATAAGTTGTTTTTAAACTAGATTTTATGGTATAAATACTTAACTTAACTTAACTTGTAAAAGCATTTTTAAACTTAGTAAAGGTGATTAAAATTTATTTTATTATATCCAAAAAAAGTACTGTGAAGGAAGATTCGTAAATTATATTAAAGAAAAAATTAAAATTTGTACCTTTTGTATCATGGTTTAACTAGATATTTATTTTGTATTTAAATGTCTCGAAATCCAATGAGTTATCTTTATTCACTTTATTAGAAGAATAGGACTAATTGTGGCAAAAATTTTTCTAGAAATAAAGATGGAAATGAAATTTTATTCGTATTGGATGATAGCTAGTTCTTCTAAAAGGCATGTAAGTGCTTTAAACTAATTTTACTTTTATAATAAAAAGATAAAATAAATTTTAGTTTAATTAAATTTTTGAGGATAAGCTCGAAAGTTATAAATCAGTTTACATATTATTTTAATTAGAATTTAAGCTTGAAAATAGCTATAATCTTGATTTTGTTATAATTTCATTAAATTTCTAAAAAGATAATTGATTTGTTTTATATTTAAATGAAGAAAACTTAAGAACCTAAATAAGCTGAACCTATGTTAAAATGAGTATTAACTAACTTATAATCTTTAATATTATATATCTTAAGATTAATATTTTTATGTGAATTTCAAATTATAAAAAGGAACTCGGCAAACCCACATTCTGCCTGTTTAGCAAAAACATGGCTCCTTGTTTATATTATATAAGGAGTCGGACCTGCCCAGTGAAATTTTTTAACGGCCGCGGTACTCTGACCGTGCAAAGGTAGCATAATCATTTGCCTTATAATTGAAGGCTAGTATGAATGGTTTGACAAGAATGTAGCTGTCTCTTTATAATTAAACAGAATTTTATTTATAGGTGAAGAAGCCTATATTAAATTAAAAGACAAGAAGACCCTATCGAGCTTGAAAGAAACTAATAGACTAAACAATTAATGACATCAGAAAATTAACTATTAGAAATTTTAGTTGGGGCGACTGAGGAACAAAAAAAGCTTCCTTTAAAAATTAAAACTAAACAAGTATTGATCCAAAACATTTTGATTAAAGGAATTAGTTACCGTAGGGATAACAGCATTATCTTTTTTAAGAGCTCTTATCGAAAAAAAGGTTTGTGACCTCGATGTTGGACCAGAATATCCTAAAGATGCAGTAGTCTTTAAGGGTTGGTCTGTTCGACCATTAAAATTCTACGTGATCTGAGTTCAGACCGGCGTGAGCCAGGTCAGTTTCTATCTTTAATTTAAAAAGTGAACTTAGTACGAAAGGACCAGTTTACTGTAATATAGTACTATAACATGATACTATATAATGTATGATTTAATATATCAAATTAGCAAAATTAATGCAATTGACTTAGGATCAATAGATATAGGTGAAATCCCTTTATTTGATACACTATTATAAAGGTGGCAGAATGAAGTGCATTAGGTTTAAGCCCTAAATATAAAGATGAAATTTCTTTTCTTTATAATGTATATCTCAATCATTTCATCTTTATTTTCTTATATTTGTATTTTGCTGGCGGTCGCTTTTTTTACTCTTTTAGAACGAAAAGGACTTAGATATATTCAATTACGAAAAGGACCTAATAAAGTGGGTCTTATAGGGTTGCCTCAGCCTCTCGCAGATGCTGCTAAATTGTTAACAAAAGAAATTGCAAAGCCTACAATAGCAAATTATTCCCCTTATTTTGTAGCTCCTGTCTTTAGTTTTATTTTAGCTCTTCTTTTATGACAGTTGTATCCTAGTTTATATTCTTGTTCATACTTTAAATGAGGTATTTTGTTTTTCTTATGCGTGTCTGGTATAAACGTTTATGGTACTTTATTAGCAGGATGGGCATCCAATTCAAAGTATGCTCTTCTAGGAAGATTACGAGCAATTGCTCAAACTATTTCATATGAAGTTAGAATGGCACTAGTTCTTCTTTTTCCATTATTTTTAGTCGGTAGTTTTAGGTTTATTAAAATTAAAGAATCTCAAGACTTAATTTGACTTGCTTTTTTAATAATTCCTGTTTCTTTTATATGATTTATTACTTGTGTAGCAGAAACAAATCGAGCTCCTTTTGATTTTGCAGAAGGAGAATCCGAACTAGTTTCAGGTTTTAATATCGAATATGGAGCAGCCGGTTTTGCACTTATTTTTTTAGCCGAATATGCAAATATTTTAGTTATAAGTCTTTTTTCTGCCTTACTTTTTTTTGGAGGGAGATCACTTATTTTTATAGAAAGAGATCTTGGATTTATGCTAAAAGTGTTATTCTTTGCTTTTGCATTTATTTGAGTACGAGGAAGGTACCCTCGTTTTCGCTATGACTTACTAATAGGATTGACCTGAAAAGGCTTTTTACCTGCTTCATTATCATTTCTTTTATTAATTGTTATCCTAGCCTCATGTATTTACTATTAATTCTAATTCGAAATTGTAGTTTAATATAAAATATTAGCATTGGAAGCTAAAGCTTGGGTTAAGTCCCACGTTTCGAAATGAGTGCTTTAATTATCTTTAGTATAACTTTATCTAGATTTCTAATACTCCCTTTAATAATGCAGCCTCTAAGCTTAGGTCTGGTAATTATAATCTCAACTTTACTAATGTGTTTTATTAGTGCCATTACCTTATCCTCGTGGTACGGCTATATTCTTTTTTTAATCTATGTTGGAGGTCTTCTAGTTATGTTTGCTTACGTAGCTGCTTTATCACCTAATGTCCTATTTGGAAAGGGGACACCTGTCCTATTTTTCTCTTTTTTAATTTTTCCTACGGCAATTCTTTTTTATTTTTACCCTTTAATCGACTTATCCTCTATTAGGCATCTTTCTATTTTTACAGAATTAAAATTTTTAAAGATATATGGAATTGAGATAGTTTCACCTCAAATAATTTCTATTTTAATTGGTTTAGGAATTATTCTATTGATTAATTTAGTTGTTGTTGTAAAAATCTGCTATTATCAACATGCTTCTCTTCGTCCATTTAATAATTAACATATGCGAAGTCCTATTCGAAAAGCTCATCCAATTCTTAAAGTTATAAACGGACTAGTAGTAGATCTACCTGCTCCTTCAAATTTATCTATTTGATGAAATTTTGGTTCTCTATTAGGTTTATGTTTAGTAATCCAAATTGCAACTGGTTTATTTTTAGCTATACACTATACAGCTCATGTTGACTTAGCTTTCAGTTCTGTTATTCATATTAGCCGAGATGTAAGTTATGGTTGATTGCTACGAGCTTTACATGCTAATGGAGGATCTTGATTTTTTATTTGTATTTATCTCCATATCGGACGAGGAATATATTATGGATCTTATGTAAATGTTCACACCTGAAATATTGGAGTAATCCTTTTATTTTTGACTATAGGAACAGCTTTTTTGGGCTATGTGCTTCCTTGAGGTCAAATGTCTTTTTGAGGAGCCACCGTAATTACTAATTTGCTTTCAGCAATTCCTTATGTCGGAAAAATATTAGTTCAATGGGTATGAGGAGGTTTTGCTGTTGATAACGCGACCCTAACTCGTTTTTTTGCCCTTCATTTTTTACTCCCTTTTGCCATTGCTGCTTTTGCTATACTTCATTTATTATTTCTACATGAAACCGGATCAAATAATCCTTTAGGGCTAAATAGAGATGGTGAAAAAGTTCCATTTCATTCCTATTACACCTTTAAAGACTTAGTAGGATTTGTTATGGTTCTCTTTCTTTTAAGAATATTAGCTTTATTTTCTCCTCAGTTACTTACTGATCCTGAAAATTTTATTCCGGCTAATCCTTTAGTAACTCCTGTACACATTCAACCTGAATGATACTTTCTATTTGCTTACGCAATTTTACGATCTATTCCTAATAAATTAGGAGGTGTCATTGGTTTAGTAGGCTCAATTGCTATTTTATTTATTTTACCTTTTACTCATTTTGCTAAATTTCGATCAATGGCATTTTATCCATTAAATCAGATTCTATTTTGAAGTTGTATTGGAATTTTTCTTATTTTAACTTGAATTGGAGCCTGTCCTGTAGAAGCTCCATATGAGCAAATTGGTCAAATCTTTACTGTATTATATTTTATGTATTTTATTATTAACCCATTGGTACAAATTGCATGAGATAATATTTTAGATTATTAATACAATAAAAGTTATTCCTGGGGAAGATTTGTCTTGAAAACAAATCTGAAGTGTTCAATTCACTTAATGGCTTAGCAACAAGAGAAATAAACTCACCTTTGGCTTACAAGACCAACGCTCTTTTTTGAGCTATTATTGCCTATTATTAGATATAAAATAAGAAATGAGAACATTTTATTTAAGATTACTTAGCATATTTGGGGTTTTTATAGCATTATTAGCCCTTTCACTCCAATATAAGCATCTATTAAGAATTCTGCTTAGCTTAGAAGCCATTACAATAAATTTGTTTATTATACTTTTTGCTCTCTCAACTAATGTAACTTTCAGGGGAGAAACTTCTCTAATTTTAATTACATTAGGTGCTTGTGAAGCCAGTCTAGGTTTAGCAATTTTAGTTGCAGTAATTCGAGCTGAAGGTAATGACTACGTTTCAAGTTTTTCCCTTCATAAGTGCTAGGCCTTCTTTTTCTAGGCTCTACTCTTTTATTAATTCCAGCTAGAAAATGGTCTTGATATATCAAGATATGATCTTTAGCAGTTGCCAGTTTGATTTCTCTTATTCACTTATTCAATCCTTTTTTTGGATATGAAGCTATTAATTCCTTATTAGCTTATGATTCTATATCTGCTTTATTAATTTCTTTAACTCTATGAATTTCTTTAATAATAATAATAGCAAGACAAAATAGTGTAAAAGCAAACAAAAATAACTACTCAATATTTTCTACACTTGTTTTGCTATTAAATTTAATTTTATTAACAACATTTTTATGTTCAAGAAGATTATTATTTTATTTTTTGTTTGAGGCATCTCTGATTCCAACATTACTCCTTATTTTGGGTTGAGGCTATCAACCAGAACGTCTTCAAGCCGGGATATACATAATAATTTATACAGTTGCTGCTTCTCTTCCTCTTCTTTTTACTATTCTTTGGGCTGCTCAAGAGCTTTCCTCAAGAGAAATATTAATAGTTAGAAGATTACGATTAAATATTTATAGAACCAACTGCCTATGAGCCTGAAATTTCTTAACTCTCTTATGCTTTAGAGCTTTTTTAGTTAAGTTACCCATATTTACTGTACATCTTTGACTTCCCAAAGCTCATGTAGAAGCTCCTGTCGCAGGTTCTATAGTTTTAGCTGCTATTCTACTAAAGTTAGGTGGTTATGGTATTCTGCGAATTTACCAATTTTTTAACTTTGTCTCTTCTCAAATGTGTATAATTATTTTCTCATTAGCTATCTGAGGGGGTGTAATAACTAGAATTATTTGTTTTCGACAAATTGATTTAAAATCTCTTATTGCTTACTCTTCTATTGGTCATATATCTCTAATACTAGCTGGAGCTTTTTCCAATACATCATGAGGATGAAGCGGAGCTCTTGTTTTAATATTATCTCATGGCTTTTGTTCCTCTGCTTTATTTGCATTAGCGAATTATACTTACGAAAAAACCCATACTCGAAGTTTATTTCTAAGAAAAGGAATACTTATACTTCTCCCAGTCTTAGCTATATGATGATTTCTATTCTCTATTATAAATATGGCAGCACCTCCTAGGATCAATTTACTTGGTGAAATCATAATTTTCCCTTCAACGATCTTCAGTTCAAAATATTTTTTGCTTCCTTTAGGCCTAATGAGATTTTTAGCTGCCTTGTATAGAATATACTTATACACAAGAACTCAACATGGTGGAAGTCCCAAATTTCTTAAACCCTTTAGTGATTTTAAAGCTTCTGGTTATATATTATTTTTTATACACTGAATCCCTGGAAATCTTCTTATTTTAAAGAGAGATTTAGTTTCACTATGAATCTAAAGTCAAGTTAGTTTAACTTAAAACATCAGCTTGTGGATTTGAAAATGAAAATTAATTTCACTTGACCTATGTATATCAATTTAAAATCGTCTTCTGTTAGCTCAATGTTTTTACTAATTTATAGAGTTTGCTTATTTCCAGTTAGAATAATGTTCATCATGATAAATTATAATATTATTCTAGAGTGATCTATTTTCCAAATAAGATCATGTGCTATAACTTTTATATTTATTCTTGATCCAATTAGTTTAAGATTCAGAAATGTTGTTTGTTTAATCTCAGGTTGTGTAATACTTTTTTCCTCTAGATATATATCACATGATCCTTTTTTGAAACGATTTGTTTGATTAGTAATGCTATTTGTTTTATCTATAAATTTATTAGTTTTTATTCCTAGCCTACCTGCCTTACTATTAGGTTGAGATGGTTTAGGAATTGTATCTTTTGCTCTTGTTATTTATTACCAAAACATAAAATCTTTAGGAGCCGGTATAATCACAATCTTAGCAAACCGGATTGGGGATGTTATAATTTTAATTTCAATTGGACTATTAGTTCTACAAGGTCATTGATCTATTGTTTCAATATGGGACTTCTATTTAACTTCCTGAGTCGCCTTAACAATTACTCTAGCTGCCATAACTAAAAGAGCTCAAATTCCTTTTTCTAGTTGACTTCCAGCAGCTATGGCTGCCCCAACTCCTGTATCTGCTTTAGTTCATTCTTCTACCCTAGTTACTGCTGGGATTTTTCTTATTATTCGTTTTTTCCCTTTTTTGGATTCGATTTCTGGCTTTAAATCAGGCCTTTTATTTATTTCTGTCTTAACTCTACTTATAGCAGGTATTGGAGCCAACTATGAAAATGATCTTAAAAAAATTATTGCCCTTTCTACTCTTAGACAATTAGGCGTTATGATAATAAGACTAGGCTTAGGGATACCCTATTTAGCCTTATTTCACTTATATACACACGCCCTTTTTAAAGCTCTTCTTTTTCTATGCGCTGGTATATTTATTCATAATAGATCAAATACCCAAGACATTCGTCATATAGGAATACTTTTCTCACAAGCACCTCTCACTACAGCTTGTATAAATATTGCCAACCTTTCTTTATGTGGAGCTCCATTCCTTAGAGGATTTTATTCTAAAGATTTAATCCTAGAATTATCCTTAAGAAATCCAACTAATTTTCTTATAATTTTATTAATTTTTTTAGCTACAGGTATAACTGCAGCATACTCTTTCCGACTTTCTTTCTGCTCTTTATGAGGTTCAATCAAAAGAGGATCTTATCACGAAAAACAAGAACTAGATCCTTATGTTAATTGAGCTACTACAATCTTAGCTTTAGCTGCTCTCGTAGCAGGTTTAGCTTTCCAAAATATTTTTTTAGATTTTAATCCAGTGCCTTTCATTCTGCCCTTTCATCTAAAAATATTAACTATGTTTGTTATTTTATTAGGATTATTTATTGCTTTTATTGCGTGGGACACCGATTATAGTAATAAATTTATAACTAAAACAAAATTCTTTTTTTCCACAATGTGGTTTTTAGCTCCTATTTCTACACAGCCTTTAACTAAATTTTCTATACTTCTAGGGACTAATATTATAAAATCAATTGATATAGGATGGTTAGAAATTTTAGGAGGGCAAGGAAGCGCTTTTGTAACATCAGCTTTGTCAACAAATAACCAGAAAATTCAAATCAAGTCTTTTAATTTTTTTATTGCACTTATTTTATTTGTAACAATCCTTTTTTATATAACTCTTTTTACTTTATAGCATTGATAGCTTAAAAATTAGAGCATAGCACTGAAGATGCTAGAGTGGCAATATATGCCTCAAAGCAAGCCAGCGCTTCTAAGAGGAGCGCTGGCTTGCTAGAAAGCAGATTGATTAAAGGGTATGGCACGGAATCCTTTTCATTTAGTTGAGTTTAGCCCTTGACCTTTAACTGGATCAATAGGAGCTTTATTTCTTACATCGGGACTAGCAGGATGGTTTCATGGCTACGGTTATATCACTATGGTTTTAGGTCTTTTTCTTATTCTTATGACAATAATTCAGTGATGGCGAGATGTTGTTCGAGAGGCCACTTTTCAAGGTTTTCATACTATTCAAGTTTCTAAAGGATTACGTTGAGGAATAATTTTATTTATTGTTTCTGAAATTTGTTTTTTCTTTGCATTTTTTTGAGCTTATTTTCACAGAAGTTTGGCACCAAGAACGGAGTTAGGTTCATGCTGACCTCCTGCTGGAATTACTCCTTTAAATCCTTTTGAAGTCCCTTTACTTAATACTGGAGTTCTTCTAGCTTCAGGAGTTACAGTAACTTGGGCTCACCATGCTCTAATAGAAGGAGATAATCCTGGAAGTTTACAGAGACTAGTTGCAACGGTAGCACTTGGGTTATACTTTACTTTTCTGCAGGGTACTGAATATTATGAAGCTTCATTTACAATTGCGGATGGAGCATATGGTTCTAGATTTTTTGTAGCTACTGGATTCCATGGTTTACATGTTTTAATTGGGAGAACTTTTCTATTGGTTTGTTTAGCTCGTGTTTGACTGCAACATTTTTCTACGGGACATCATTTTGGTTTTGAAGCTGCTGCTTGGTACTGGCATTTTGTTGACGTTGTTTGATTATTTCTATATCTTACAATTTATTGATGAGGGTGCTAAAATTATAGAATCCATATATCTTAGATGACTGAGGGATAAGTGTTAGATTTTTAATCTAAAAACGGCTGATTATATGCCTCTAAGAATTAGAAGACTTGATACTTTAAAGTAAAAGACCTGATTTGCATTTAGGCAATAAGTTATATAAACTTTCGGGTCAGTATAAAAAGCGAGAAATTTGCATATGGTTTCGGCCCATATCTTAGGGGTGAAAGTCCCTTTTTATATTTTAATTTATTTAATAGATGAAAGCCAAAAGTAGAGGCACCTAGCTGTTAATTAGGAGAATGTAATTATAAATTACTCATTTAGTTTAATTAGTAGATAGAGTACTACGCCGGATGAACGGAAATCATTGATGTTGATTAATATGGGATTATAGCTATCTCTAGTGCTAAAAATGCTAAGAAGATTACTAAGGAGAGTTATTGCATTACTATTATCTATTATTGTTATAACGTTAGGTTGAGTTTTGTCTAAACGGGCTATTAGAGATCGAGAAAAAAGATCCCCCTTTGAATGTGGGTTTGATCCCATTAAGTCGGCTCGGCTTCCCTTTTCCTTACGATTTTTTTTGCTGGCTATTATTTTCTTGATTTTTGATGTTGAAATTGTTCTTTTATTCCCAATTTTGGCTAGAATAGTAAGTAGTTTTTCTTTAGAATTAGTACTAGGAACTTTTATTTTTCTAATTATTCTTATTGTAGGATTGTTTCATGAATGAAATGAGGGCTCGTTAGACTGAGCTCAGTAGAGAGAAAACTTGGAGTAAAATAGGGCTGCTAACTTTGTTTTGGGTAATTCGATTTTATCCTTTCTCTTATGTTTTCAAGACTTCCTTTTGGGTATATGTTTTTATCAGTAATAGGGATTGGTACCCTACTTTCTGTTTCTTCTATTCATTGACTTAGCATTTGAGCTGGGTTAGAAATTAATTTAATCGGATTTTTACCAATATTAGTTTATCAAAAAAGTGTTTCAGAGAGACAATCTGCTGTTAAATATTTTATTATCCAAGCTCTGGGATCTAGTTTTTTGATTTTCGGGAGTTTAATAGTATTTAACATATCTTTTACTTGAGACATATTTTCCAAACTTTGTAATCCTAGAATTATAGGATTTATTATACTAATTTCAGGTTTATGTATTAAACTTGGATTATTCCCTTTTCACTACTGGTTGCCTAGGGTAATAGCTGGGCTTCCTTGAGTTTCTTGCTTATTATTAGCGACCTGACAAAAATTTGCACCTTTGTTTTTAGTCCTTTGTTTATTAGAGTTAAGTGAATCTTATATAATAGCCTTTATTTTTTGTATTATTAGTATAGGGTCCACTTTGATTGGAGGTCTAGGAGGAATAAATCAAACTCAAGTTCGAGCATTACTAGCATACTCATCAATTAGTCATTTAGGTTGAATAATATTTGCTCTTTTACATAGAGAATGAACAATAAAAATATATCTAGTAATTTATGTATTAATTAGAGTTTCTTTATTCATAAGACTTTGATACAGAGATTCCGGGAGAATAAAAAATATAAATAATTTAAAAAATTCTAGAACTAGACAACTAACTATTATACTTCTTTTATTATCATTAGGAGGTCTTCCACCTTTATTAGGTTTTGTATCTAAATGATTAGTTATTGTAGCAAGCACTACAGGCCCTTGAAGAATTGTAATTTTTGTGTTAATCTTAGGGTCTCTAATAAGATTATTTTACTATTTAAGTTTATTCTTTTTATTGTTTTTAAGGAGATTAAAAAAATATGGTCTTAATCAACTAGAAGCAAATAATAGATTTGTTGTAGCTATTAATATCTTAAATATTACAGGAGGTCTCTTGATCCTAATAGTTGGTTTACTAAGTTCTATATAA